CATAAGAATAGATATAAAGAATCAGGAATTCAAGCAGTTGGGCTTGCAATTCTTTTGGATTGATCAAAATGTATACAAATGGGTGTAGAGAAAAAATAGAAAATTCAAGTGTTATTTCATTTTGATGTACGTCTAATATATATTATTACTTAGATATAAATATCTATTGTCAATTGATCTATATAAGAGAAAGCTTCTTTCTGTATACAATACAACTTTATGTTTTATGTACTAAGAATATGAATGAATATGAAATATTCTACAATACTCAATTGTATAGTGTGGTAGAAAGAGCTATATATAGCTCTTTCTACCACACTATCTCAGATACTTCTTATTCCACCATTTCATTTAAGACTTAACTAGAGTTTTAAACCCTTTCATTTCTTCAATCATTGATAAAAATGAATAATTCAAGTTTCATTCAAATTAATCATTTTGGCTGACTGTTTTGACGTATATGATAAGTAAAAAGGCAGTAGGAACTAAAATGAACAGCGCAGTAGCAATAAGCGCAAGAATATTGACTTCCATAATCTCTTTGTTTTCTTCTTTCACAATAATTCGGGATCTAATCCCATAGAGATGATAAAGTGGACTCCTATCAATTCAAAGGTATGAATTGCATCTTGATGATACTAACAATATTATGAATAACAATATCAAATAAATTTATCGTCGCGAATTGAATAGTCTAACATAGTATAACATAGGAAGATCTTTTATCTATACTCAATCTAAATGAAATAGAAAGAAAAATAGGATTCTTACTTACGGTTCTTTATGAACCAATTTCATGAATCTACTCATAAAAAGTTCCTAGATTTCTTATTCAATAGAATTCTATTGAAATAGAAAGAATTGAAAAAAAAATATAAAATAAAATATTTAAAATATATAAATAAATATATAAATAGTAAATAGAAAGAAGAGCCATTCAACCATTCTGATTAAATTTATGAGCAGCACTCAGAGCCTCTAGTGAGTCTGAATACAAAGTATCTTCAGTTCTTTGTCACAATTATTCAATGAATTTACCATCAGCCTATCCAATCTCATTTCATCGCAAACAGAGTGAGTAGACACTACCTCAATATTAAGAAAGTTCTAGTGTAAAATAATGAGGGAGTCTTTATAGTCTTTTTTAGAATCCTTTCTTCAACTTTAGTAGCCAAAAAGGAGTGTCTCTTAGGAACCTTTGTATACCAAGATTTCCGACTTCTTACTTTCATAGTTCTGATACCCATAATGAATTCTCACTATTTATTTTATTTGATTCAGTTCAGAATAGCCCAAATCAATCATTAATAAGATTGGTTTGCTTCAGATTTCTTGGTACCTTTTTGAGCCACACTCAGAACCCAGATTTTGAGAAAAAGATGACAGGCTTTTATAGGCCCTACGAGTTCTCAAAATCAAGTATCAACAGACCTAGCCCTTGCCTATGCTTTTACGGGGCAAGAATTCGTCAAGTTCGATCAACAGGATTAATAAATTTCAAGTATTTTTTTGTTGATCAGGCGACACCCAGATTCGAACTGGGGATAAAGGATTTGCAGTCCCCCGCCTTACCACTTGGCCATGCCGCCAAATTCCATCCAAAATGGATAAAGATAAAGAAATTCTATAATTAGAATAAGTATATAAATATAATAAGTAGATAAATTATAGATATATATATATATTCTTATACTTATATTCTATATTCTATATATTTAATATTTATATTTCTTTATATTTTCTATTTCTATTCCTTTCCTCATTTTGTTTTGATTTAAATTTTTTACTTTCTTAATCTCTTTTCTTTTTGGATCTTTAATCCCATTGTACTTATCCTTTTCCAAAAAAGAATTCCTCTTTTTTATTGGATCCTTTTTCTATCCTATCCTTTTCTTCGATTGATTTTATCTCAAAACACGCGTCGCTTAAAAACTTACCTTCTCTTTTCACTTTTCTATAGATTCGATAGATCTATAGAAAAGTGAAAAGATTCCCGGCCCCGGTCACAGACTGTAAAATGCAGGGCAATTTAGAATAATTCATTCTTTACTTCATTAACTATTTAATTATTACTCTTTTACTCTTTACTCTTACTTACTTTGAATTAGCGAACAGCTCTTAATTTTGTATATCCATTTGTATTACCTTAATGGTTAATGGATGCAAAATCCAATTGATTTACGAATAATCATTATCAATTCTAATTATAAGAAAATATATGGTTATATGTAAACCCCAGAACTAAACCCCAGAACAGAAATTTTTATACGTGAATACCGAACCCGGGTCTATTTCTTATGCACATATCCCTATATAGGATCATCGTACTTGAATATGAATAGAAGATAGACATTATGATAGAGTGCGACCTAACCTATGTTGCACCAAGTTCAATTATGATAAAAGATGTGATATACGAATAGCTAGATAGCTATATTGGCATGTACTTCCTAAAGATTACTCCTATGACTATATACGTAATACGTATGCAATTCCATTGTATTTTCGAAATTATACGATAAAAAAAAAGATTTGCGAATTCCTTTTTGAACATTCAATTGCGTGTGCTAAAAAAAGGGGAAACTCTATGCTGTTCCTGATTCTTCTGTTTTTATCTCATTCATAGAGAGCAGATTGAATCCTTAATTCATTAAATTTTTATTTTTTTGTACCCTTGATCGTAATATCATAATAAAAGAATTAGGTATAAATTGGATCAATTTTGACATCCGATAAAAGACTCCATCAGCCTAAGTGACAGAATTTTTACCAGGAATGCTTTATCAATTTCCATTTCTTTTTCTTTGTACCTGGCTCAAGATCAAATTTGAACTTGTATCAAAAATGCCCTCCATTTTTCTGTCTTGCTTCCGTTCATACGTATGATATATATGGATGGAGTTGACTCAAATTTTATGTGATTCAGTAAACAGAATATCCATTCCATCATTGCTAGATCAATCGGTAGGGTTCGATGAATAGTGAGCCAAGCCAATAATGGGATTTTTTCAATAAATAGGAAATTTCAGATTAAGATGCTCCAGAATGGAAATGAGGGAATGTCCACAATACCTGGATTTAGTCAGATACAATTTGAAGGATTTTGTAGGTTCATTAATCAGGGCTTGACGGAAGAATTTCATAAGTTTCAAAAAATTGAAGATAGAGATCAAGAAATTGAATTTCAATTATTTGTGGAAACATATCAATTGGTAGAGCCCTTTCTAAAAGAAAGAGATGCTGTGTATGAATCACTCACATATTCTTCTGAATTATATGTCCCCGCGGTCTTAATTTGGAAAACTGGTAGAAATATGCAAGAACAAACCGTTTTTATTGGAAACATCCCTATAATGAATTCTTTTGGAACCTCTATAGTAAATGGAATATACCGAATTGTGATCAACCAAATATTGCAAAGTCCCGGTATTTACTACCGTTCAGAGTTGGAACATAACGGAATTTCTGTCTATACTTGTACTATAATATCGGATTGGGGGGGAAGGTCGGAATTAGAAATTGATAGAAAAGCAAGGATATGGGCCCGTGTAAGTAGAAAACAAAAAATATCTATTCTAGTTCTATCATCAGCTATGGGTTTGAATATAAGAGAAATTCTAGATAATGTTTGTTACCCTGAAATTTTCTTGTCTTTCCCGAATGATAAAGAGAAAAAAAAGATTGGGTCAAAAGAAAATGCTATTTTGGAATTTTATCAACAATTTGCTTGTGTAGGGGGGGATACGGTATTTTCTGAGTCCTTATGCAAGGAATTACAAAAGAAATTTTTTCAACAAAGATGTGAATTAGGAAAGATTGGTCGACGAAATATGAACCGGAGACTTAATCTTGATATACCCCAAAACAATACATTCTTGTTACCACGAGATCTATTGGCTGCTGTGGATCATTTGATTGGAATGAAATTGGGAATGGGTACACTTGACGATATGAATCACTTGAGAAATAAACGTATTCGTTCTGTAGCAGATCTATTACAGGATCAATTCGGATTGGCTCTTGTTCGTTTAGAGAATACGGTTCGAGGAACTATATGTGGAGCAATCAGGCATAAATTGATACCGACTCCTCAAAATTTGGTAACTTCAACTTCATTAACAACTACTTATGAATCGTTTTTTGGCCTACACCCTTTATCTCAAGTTTTGGATCGAACTAATCCGTTGACACAAATTGTTCATGGGCGAAAATGGAGTTATTTGGGTCCTGGAGGATTGACGGGGCGAACTGCTAGTTTTCGGATACGAGATATCCACCCGAGTCACTATGGACGTATTTGTCCAATTGACACGTCCGAAGGAATCAATGTTGGACTTATTGGATCATTAGCTATTCATGTGAAGGTTGGTTATTGGGGATCTATAGAGAGTCCGTTTTATGAATTATCTGATAGATCAAAAAATGCACAGATGGTTTATTTATCACCAAATAGAGATGAATATTATATGGTAGCAGCAGGAAATTCTTTGGCCTTGAATCGGGGTATTCAAGAACAACAGGTTGTTCCAGCTCGATATCGTCAAGAATTCCTGACTATTGCATGGGAAGAGATTCATCTTAGAAGCATTTTTCCTTTCCAATATTTTTCTATTGGAGCTTCCCTCATTCCTTTTATCGAGCATAATGATGCGAATCGAGCTTTAATGAGTTCTAATATGCAGCGCCAAGCAGTTCCCCTTTCTCGGTCCGAGAAGTGCATTGTTGGAACTGGGTTGGAAGGCCAAACGGCTCTAGATTCGAGGATTTCAGCTATAGCCGAACGCAAGGGAAAAATCATTTATACTGATACTCAAAAGATCATTTTCTCAAGTAATGGGGATACTATAAGCATTCCATTAGTTATGTATCAACGTTCCAACAAAAATACTTGTATGCATCAAAAAACTCAGGTTCAGCGGGGTAAATACATTAAAAAGGGACAAATTCTAGCGGACGGTGCGGCTACAGCTGGTGGGGAACTCGCTTTAGGAAAAAATGTATTAGTAGCTTATATGCCATGGGAAGGTTACAATTTTGAAGATGCAGTACTAATTAGCGAACGTCTGGTCTATGAAGATATTTATACTTCTTTTCACATTCGTAAATATGAAATTCAGACTCATGTAACAAGCCAAGGTCCTGAAAGAATCACTAAGGATATCCCGCATTTAGAGGCTCGTTTACTCCAAAATTTAGACAAAAATGGAATTGTGATGCTGGGATCTTGGATAGAAACAGGTGATATCTTAGTAGGTAAATTAACACCTCAGACAGCGAGCGAATCGTCATATGCTCCGGAGGATAGATTATTACGAGCTATACTTGGTATTCAGGTATCCACTTCAAAAGAAACTTCTCTAAGACTACCTATAGGAGGAAGGGGTCGAGTTATTGATGTGAGATGGATCCATATAAAGGGAGTTTCCAATTCTAATCCAGAAAAGATTCGTGTATATATTTCACAGAAACGTGAAATCAAAGTAGGTGATAAAGTAGCTGGAAGGCATGGGAATAAGGGTATAATTTCTAAGATTTTGTCTAGACAAGATATGCCCTATTTGCAAGATGGAACGCCCGTTGATATGGTATTCAACCCATTAGGAGTCCCCTCACGAATGAATGTGGGACAGATATTTGAATGTTCGCTCGGGTTAGCGGGGGATCTGCTAAATAAACATTATAGAATAGGACCTTTTGATGAGAGATATGAGCAAGAGGCCTCAAGAAAACTAGTGTTTTCTGAATTATATGAAGCCAGTAAGAAAACAAAAAATCCATGGGTATTTGAACCCGAATATCCGGGAAAAAGCAGAATATTTGATGGAAGAACGGGAGATCTTTTTGAACAACCTGTTCTAATAGGAAAGTCCTATATCCTAAAATTAATTCATCAAGTTGATGATAAAATCCATGGACGTTCCAGTGGGCATTACGCACTTGTTACACAACAACCCCTTAGAGGGAGGGCCAAACAAGGGGGACAAAGAGTAGGAGAAATGGAAGTTTGGGCTCTAGAGGGATTTGGTGTTGCTCATATTTTACAAGAGATGCTTACTTATAAATCTGATCATATTAGAGCTCGTCAGGAAGTACTTGGTGCTACGATTATTGGAGCAACAGTACCTAATCCAGAGGGTGCTCCAGAATCTTTTCGATTGCTCGTTCGAGAACTACGATCTTTGTCCCTGGAACTGAATCATTTCCTTGTATCTGAAAAGAACTTTCAGATGGACAGGAAGGAAGCTTGATCTCAATGAATCAGAATTTCTATTCTATGATCGACCAGTATAAACATCAACAACTTCGAATTGGACCAGTTTCCCCTCAACAAATCATGGCTTGGGCAAAAAAAATTTTACCCAATGGAGAGATAGTCGGAGAGGTGACAAAACCCTATACTTTTCATTATAAAACTAATAAACCGGAGAAAGATGGATTGTTTTGTGAAAGAATTTTCGGACCCATAAAAAGTGGGATTTGTGCTTGTGGAAATTACCGAGGGATTGGGACTGAAAAAGAAGACCCGAAATTTTGTGAAGAATGCGGAGTGGAATTTGTTGATTCTCGGATACGAAGGTACCAAATGGGATACGTCAAACTGACATGTCCAGTGACTCATGTGTGGTATTTGAAACGTCTTCCTAGTTATATTGCGAATATTTTAGATAAGCCCCTTAGGGAATTAGAGGGCCTAGTATATTGCGATGTGTGATTTGATCAAAATTTTCATTTGACAGATTTAGACTGAGAAACTGTCATCCCATTTAATTTGATTGGGATGCCCCCGGCTCTGACATGTATCTTGGGAGGAGGAACATGAAGCTCAGAATTATGGGTGCATTCAAGACTTCAAAATGTAAGAAAAGGGGAATTGATCCATGGTCTGATTCTGTAACAGATAATATAGGAATAGTAAGTTATACCTCGTGAAAAAAGACTTTTTGTGGAATTATACATTCCATTTCTTTTCTTTATTTCTTTGAGAAAGAAATTCTGTTCAGGCAAGCACAAGCGAATATAGCATGGTTACAGGAGCTTATCTATCGCATATATGCTTCAAGGGATATCATGCACATAACCATCGAGGTGAGTAGAGACCTAAAAAAGATCAAATGGAACAATACAATATATAGACAAAGAAATCCTTTACGAGTCCCAAAATATTCCTTTCAGGGGATTCATCATTTGAGGGGAAGTAGACTACTCAATAATTTCACATTTCTTTTTTTTTTAATAGAAAAGCAAAGTAAAAAAGGTTAGAGTGATGAAAATAAAATATAATAAAATATAAAATAAGATAAGAATGAATCAATGAAAGGCTGGTCCTTACTGGGAACTTGAGTAAAGAGTAGCTTCTTGTAAGGTTTTCTCGAACAAAGTTTAAAAAGAAGAAGAACCCTTTTCTTTATTTGGTTTAACTACTTGAGCCGGATGAGAGGAAACCTTCACGTCCGATTGTGAGGGGGGGAAATCCAATACTATAGGAACCTATCTCGATTT